ATTTTTTTTTTTTTTATGCTGTTTTTTTTATTGTTTTTTGTTTTGCAGAGAATTGCTTTTATTACTCTTTATGAGCGTCATTTGCTTGGTCTTAGTCAAAATCGTTTAGGTCCTACTAAGGTGGGTTATTATGGTTTATTGCAGGCTATTATGGATGGTGTTAAGCTTCTTACTAAGGAGCAGGTTTTACCTTTTAAGTCTTCTTATTTTTCTTTTTTATTTATTCCTTCTATTTCTTTTGTTGTTATGTTTTTGGATTGAATGGTTATTCCTTATTTTTTTTCTTTTATTACTTTTAATTATTCTGTTTTGTTTTTTTTTTGTTTGGTTGGTTTTGGTGTTTATGGCACTTTGATTAGGGGTGTTGTTTCTAAGTCTAAGTATTCTATGATTGGGGCTATTCGTGCGAGAAGACAAAGTATTTCTTATGAGATTGCTTTTTCTTTTTTTGTTTTGGGGATTGTTTTTCATTTAGGGGTTTTTAGGTTTTTTTCTTTTTTTTCTTTTTCTTTGGTTTTGGTTTTTTTTCCTTTTTTGATTTCTGTTATTGGTGAGCTAGGTCGAGCTCCTTTTGATTTTTCTGAGGGGGAGAGTGAATTAGTTAGTGGTTATAATGTTGAGTTTTCAAGAGTTTCTTTTGTTTTGTTGTTTTTGAGTGAGTATGGGGTTTTGATTTTTTTTTGTGTTTTGTTTAGTTTTTTATTTTTTTCTGGTTCTTTATTTTTTTGTTTTTTGTTGTTTTCTCTTTTGATTTTTATTCGTAGTTCTTTTCCTCGTTATCGTTATGATTTAATGATAATGTTTTTTTGATTTATTATACTTCCTTTTTCTATGATTATTTTTGTTTTTTTTTCTTTTTTGTTTATTTGTTGATTTAGCATAAGAAATGCATTTGTTTTAAGCGCAAAAGATATTTTTCGACTGAAATTTTCTAGACTATTATTTGTTGATTTGAAGTCAATATTTGAGTTTGCTCGTAGTTTTTTTTTTTGTTTTTTTCAGGGTTATATGATGGGATTTTCTAATAGTTTGTTTTGTAGTTATTTGGATTGGTTTCATAATTTTAATTGTAGTTTGTTGTTGGGTGTTTTGGTTTTTGTTTCTTTAATGATTTTTTTTTTGATTTTTAATTTTTATTATTTTAAAAGGAGAAAGGTGGAGTATCAGTTTGGTGAATTGTTATGTAGAGTTTTTCCTACTCTTATTTTGGTTTTTCAAATGGTTCCTTCTTTGAGTTTGCTTTATTTAGGGGGTTTGATGAATTTTGATTCTAATCTTACTGTTAAAGTAATTGGGCATCAATGATATTGAAGTTATGAGTATAGAGATTTAGGTTTTGAGTTTGATTCTTATATGAAGTCTTTGGATTCTCTTTTTTTGGGAGAACCTCGTTTGTTAGAGGTTGATAATCGTTGTGTTGTTCCTTGTGATGTTAATGTTCGTTTTTGTATTACTTCTTCTGATGTTATTCATTCTTGGGCTTTGCCTTCTTTTTCTATTAAGTTGGATGCTATGAGTGGAATTTTGAGGACTGTTTCTTATAATTTTCCCATGGTTGGTGTTTTTTATGGTCAGTGTTCTGAAATTTGTGGTGCTAATCATAGTTTTATGCCTATTGCTTTGGAAGTTACTCTTCTTGAGAATTTTAAAAATTGATGTATGTCTTTTTATTTTTAGTTGTTTTTTTTTTTTTTGGATTAAGTCGTTGGATTTTTAGAACTAATCACAAGGACATTGCTGTTTTATATCTTATTTTTGGTGCTTTTTCGGGGGTAGTTGGGACTGCTATATCTATAATTATTCGAATTGAATTGTCTAAGCCTGGTTTTTTTTTGGGGGATAGTCAAATTTATAACACTATTTTAACTGCTCATGCTGTTGCTATAATTTTTTTTATGGTAATGCCTACTATGATCGGTGGTTTTGGAAATATGATAATTCCTTTGATATTAGGGGCTCCTGATATGAGATTTCCTCGTTTGAATAATGTTAGTTTTTGATTACTTCCTTCTTCTTTTTTTTTGTTTGTTTTATCTTGTTTTGTTGATTTTGGATGTGGAACTAGTTGAACTTTATATGCTCCTCTTTCTACTTTGGGTCATCCTGGTTCTAGAGTTGATTTGGTTATTTTTAGTTTACATTTATCTGGAGTTAGTTCTATTTTAGGGGGGTTAAATTTTTTAGTTACTTCTTGAAATCTTCGTTCTAGTTCTGTTTCTTTGGAGAATATGAGACTTTTTGTTTGGACTGTTGTTGTTACTGTTTTTTTGTTGGTTTTGTCTCTTCCTGTTTTAGCTGGTGCTATTACAATGTTATTAATAGATCGTAATTTTAATTCTTCTTTTTTTGATCCTAGTGCTGGTGGTAATCCTTTGATTTATCAGCATTTGTTTTGGTTTTTTGGACATCCTGAGGTTTATATTTTAATTTTGCCTGCTTTTGGAATTATTAGACAGAGGATTTTATATTTGACTGGTAAGAAGGAAGTTTTTGGAGTTTTGGGGATGGTTTATGCAATTTTGAGTATTGGATTGATTGGTTGTGTAGTTTGAGCTCATCATATGTATACTGTTGGAATAGATTTGGATTCTCGTGCTTATTTTACTGCTGCGACTATGATTATTGCTGTTCCAACTGGTGTTAAAGTTTTTAGATGGCTTGCTACTTTGTTTGGTACTAAGATGGTATATCAACCTTTGTTGTTATGAGTTATTGGATTTATTTTTTTGTTTACTATTGGAGGAATGACTGGTGTTATGTTGTCTAATTCTAGAATTGATATTATTTTACATGATACTTATTATGTTGTTTCTCATTTTCATTATGTTTTAAGTCTTGGTGCTGTTTTTGGTATTTTTGCTGGTTTATCTTTATGATGATCATTTATCACAGGTTTTGTTTATGATAAAGTTGTTATGAGTTCTGTTTTTGTTTTGTTTTTTATTGGAGTTAATTTAACTTTTTTTCCTTTGCATTTTGCTGGTTTACATGGTTTTCCTCGAAAATATGTTGATTATCCTGATGTCTATTCTGTTTGAAATGTTATTTCTTCTTACGGGTCTTTAATTAGAATGTTTGCTTTATTTGTTTTTATTTATGTTTTATTAGAGTCTTTTATGAGTTTTCGTTTGGTTTTGGTTGATTATTTTTATAGAAGTAGTCCGGAACACTCTAATGGTGGCTATATATTCCATCATAGTTTTTCTGAAGATGTTTATTTAAATATTTAAAATAACTGCTATTTTTTTTTTATACAGTTATTTTAAATAGAATATTTGTTTTTGGAGCAAAAGGTTTACTGTATTTTTATCAATCTAGTAAAAATAATTACGTCACTTTGATAAGGTGGAATTCCAATGGGTTTGATAGGGATTTTAGTATATTTTAGTATATTTAATTGCAGATTAAATGGATAATGTCCTTGATTTTTTTTTTTTTTGGTTTTTTAAAAAATTTAGTTGTTAATTTGCCTGCTAGTTTTTCTTTAACTTTATTTTGGAATTTTGGTAGAATATTGGGAATGGTTTTGGTTTTTCAGATTTTTACTGGGGTTTTTTTGGCTTTTTATTTTAGTCCTGATGGTCTTTTAGCTTTTAGAAGTGTTCAGTATATTATAAATGATGTTTCATTTGGTTGGTTATTTCGTATTTTTCATTTTAATGGTGCTAGTCTTTTTTTTATTTTTTTGTATTTGCATTTTTTTAAGGGTTTGTTTATATTTAGTTATCGTTTGTCAGGAGTTTGATTTACTGGTTTAAGAATATTTCTTTTTGTTATGATGGAGGCTTTTATAGGTTATGTTTTGGTTTGAGCTCAAATGAGTTTTTGAGCTTCTGTTGTTATTACTAGACTTTTAAGTGTTATTCCTTATTTTGGTTTTTCTTTGGTTTATTGAATTTGAGGTGGTTTTTCTGTTGTTGGTTCTACTTTGAAGTTTTTTTTTGTTTTACATTTTTTGTTGCCTTGATTTATTTTTGTTGTAATTTTGGTTCATTTGTTTTTTTTGCATAGGACTGGAAGTACTTCTTCTTTGTATTGTCATGGGGATTATGATAAAGTTTGTTTTTTTCCTTTTTATTTTTATAAGGATTCTTATAATTTGTTATTTTTTTTTTTATTTTTTTTTTTTGTTTTTTCTTTTCCTTTTGTTCTGGGGGATCCTGAAATGTTTATTGAGTGTGATCCTTTGGTTAGTCCTGTTCATATTGTACCTGAGTGGTATTTTTTGTTTGCTTATGCAATTTTGCGTGCTATTCCAGATAAGTCTTTAGGGGTTTTTCTTCTTTTGATAAGAATTGTAATTTTTTATTTTTTTCCTTTTTCTCTTAAGTATTTAAGTCCTTTAGATGCTTTGAATGATTTTTTGGTAGTTTTTTTTATTCTTGTTTCTGTTTTTTTGAGTTGATTAGGTCAATGTCATGTTGAATATCCTTTTGTAGACTTGAGAGTTTATTTTTCTGTTTTGTATTTTTTAATTTTGTTTTTTATTATGTTTATTAATTATTTTTATTATTATATTTTTTGTTAGGGGGGTTGTTATTTTTGATTTTTTAATTTGTGTGTGTTTTATAGAAATTTTTGTTAATTTATTTTAATTAATTAAATATCATCTCACACTCCCTCTGATTTATTGTTTTGCAAATTTATCTTATTTATTTGATTTTGAGGTTTCAAGTTTGCTTTTTTTTTAGATTTTTTGTTTTTTTGTTTTGTTTTTTTTTCTTCTTTTGTTAGAGTTGGAGTTAGAGATTTTCCTTTTTATTTTATTTATTTTGGTGGTGGTGATGATGATCTTTTTTTTTTATTGATTTTTTGTTTTTTGCTTTCTTGTTTTTTGTTTTTTATTTTTAAAAAATGGTTTTAGTAGTTTGTTATTTTTGTTTTTTTAATTTGTGTGTGTTTTATAGAAATTTTTGTTAATTTTTAATTTAGGGATTTTTTGTGGAGTTTGTGTTGTATTTTTGGTGTTGAAATTTTGTTGTTTGTTTTGGTTTTTTTTTTGAAAATTTGTTTGTATTTTTTGGTTGATTTTTTTTTATTTCTAGGGTCCCCCCTTGAACTCTTTTTTGTTAATATAATTTGTTTTGTTTTTCTTAATGATTGTTTTTTGTTTATTTTTGGAAATTTTTATTTTGTTGTTTATTTTGGGGATTTAGTTTAATTTAAAATTTTTGTTTTGCATACAGAGGATTGAATCTCTATTTTGTTATATTTTATTTGCTAGTTCATTCTGTTTAGGGAAGTTGTTTGATTATAAAACTGTAAATACTAGTATTAAATGTGTGCTGTTTAAAGTGGCCCTGCAATTCATGAATCTATATTTGTTATTAATAATATGTAACAATGAGTTTATACGTTGTTATGCTGGTTGATAAAAGGTGTTATGAATTGTTTTTGACTTATGTAAAATTTTTAATAAATATGTAAATTATAAGTCTTCTCAAATCTTCATATGACTTTTAATAAATAGTTTAGTGCTTTGAGTGAGGTGGGCATTTTTTAATTTTTTTTTTGATTTTGATAGTTTTGTTTTTTAATTTTTAATTTGATTTTGGGTTGTTTATTTTTTGGCTCACCTCACTCAAAGCACTAAACTATTTATTAAAAGTCATATGAAGATTTGAGAAGACTTATAATTTACATATTTATTAAAAATTTTACATAAGTCAAAAACAATTCATAACACCTTTTATCAACCAGCATAACAACGTATAAACTCATTGTTACATATTATTAATAACAAATATAGATTCATGAATTGCAGGGCCACTTTAAACAGCACACATTTAATACTAGTATTTACAGTTTTATAATCAAATTTCTAGGATTTTTGGATTAGTCCAATGGGTTAGCTTAATTTAAAGCGTTAGACTTTTAATCTAAAGATTTTCCCCGTTATTTTGAGATATTATTATAATTTAGTATAACTCTTTTTCGCAGAGTAGGTTTTATATCTTGGAACTGTTATTTTTTTGATTAGAAATCGAAATTTGAATTTTTTTCGCAGTTTTTTTTTTTATTTTTTTATTAGTCTTTTTTCTATTTTTTTTAAGTGAAGTCGTTTTATTTTTATTTTGATTTCTTTTGAGTTTTTTATTTTGGGTATTTTTTATTATTTTTCTTTTTTTTTTAGACCTTTGATTTTTTTTTATTTTATTTGTTTTAGAGTTGTTTCTAGTGTCTCTGGTATTGTTGTTTTGGTTTATATGTTGAAGTTTTATGGTAGTGATTGTTGTGTTTTTTACCTCTTTAGTTTATATTAAAATGTGACTTTGAAGCAGTTAAGAATTTTGGGGTGTATTTTTCTTTTTAATTTATTTTAGTATTGCATACTATAAAAGTATTATTTTATGTTTATGAATGATAGAATAAGTGTGTTTAAGGTTTGGTTTGTTTTTTTTTTACGAAATTAATTTTATCAAACTTGGTGTTGAAATATCGTACACTTAGATATCTGTTTTTTTTTTTTATATTAGAAAATTATATATTTATTTTTTTTTTTAAGGAGTTTAATGTTTGAAGTACGATTCTTTCATGTGTTATAACTTTTCCTTATTTTATATTTTTTTTTTGTTTTTTTTTTTATAATTTTTTATATTATTTTTTATCTTTTAATTAGTAGATTTTTATATTATGTTTGTTTTTTTAATATAATTTGATTACTCTAGATCAAGATCAAATGTTTATTAAAGACTTAGGATTTATTTTAAATCTGTCTTCTGCCCAGTGATTTTTTTAAATGGCAGTCTTAGCGTGAGGACATTAAGGTAGCAAAATAATTTGTGCTTTTATTGGGTTCCAGTATGAATGAAGGTTTTGGTCGGTGTTTTTCTTTTTTTTTTTTGAATTTAATATCTATCTAAGAAAAGATAGTTATAAAAATACAAAGATAAGTCTTCGGAAATTTTTTTTTTTATTGATTTTTTTTTTTTTAAAAAAGTTTTCTAGGGAAGATTATTATATAATTTTTTTTTTCTATTTTTATTTTAATAAATTACTCCGGAGTTAACAGAAAAACATACTTTATATAGTTCTTATATTAGAGTTAGTTTTACATCGATGTTGTATTTTTGTTAGCTAAGAAAGAATAAGGCTTAGTTTTTGAGACTGTTCTTCTTTTAAAAAATGAAACGTGATATTAGTTTAATTCATCGCGAGATAGAATTGTTTATCTTGATTTTTATTTTTTTTTTATTTAGGTTAGTACGAAAGGAACATCATTTTTGTTTTAAACTTTTTTTTGTTTTTTTTTTTTTGTTTTTTTCTGTGTTGTTTTGTTATTTTAGTTTTTTGAGTATAGATCCTATAAAGAGTGTTTTTTTTTTGGTTATTTCTTTGGTTTTTTTGGTTGTTTTGATTTCTTTTGGAGGTTATGTTTGGTTTTCTTATTTTATTTGTATGATTTTTTTAAGGGGGGTTTTTGTAATTATTGTTTATTTTTCTAGTTTATCTAATTTTTTTTATTTTGATACTTCTTTTTCTTTTTTGGTTTTTTTTTTTTCTTTTTTTTATTTTTCTTTTTTTTATTTTTATGGTTATTGTTTTGTTTCTTTAAATGTTTTTTATTATTTTTTTTTTTTTCCTTTTTTTTTTTGGATTGTTTTTTGTTTGTTGTTTTTTATGAATTTTATTAGTTTTTTTATTGGCTTTTCTGGGGCTTTGCGTTCTTTTTGCTATTTTAGTTTAATTAAAAATTTTTGATTTGTAATCAAAGGATTGTAATAGCTTTTGTAGATTTAGTATAAATTTATTATGTTGGATTTAGGTTCCATTGATTTTTTCTACTTTTTTGGTTGGTTTTTTTTTTTTTTTGTTTTTTGTTTCTTTTGATGTTGTTTTTTTTTTTTTTGTTTTTTTTTTGTTTTTTTTTTTTTTTAATGGTTTTGGTTGGTTTGGAGGTTTAGTTTTTATTGAATCATTCGTTTATTTGCTTTTGTTTTTTATAAGGATTTTGATTTTTGGTTTAATTTTGTTTTCTGAGTTTAATTTTGTTTTGGTTTTTTTTACTAAGTTGTTAATTTTGATTTCTTTTTTTTTTTTTTTTCCTGTTAATTTTTTTTTGTTTTATGTTTTTTTTGAATTGTCTATATTTCCTGTTATAGTGATGGTTTTGGGTTATGGTTATCAGGTTGAGAAGGTAAATTCTTTTTTTTATTTGTGTTTTTATGCTACTTTTTTTTCTTTACCTTTTTTGTTTGTTTATTTTTCTAGTGGTTTTGGTTTTTTTTTGTGTTATTTTGATTTTTTTTTATCATGGGAGTTGGTTTTTTTGTTGACTTTGGCTTTTATGATAAAATTTCCTGTTTTTTTTTTACATGTTTGGTTGCCTAAAGTTCATGTAGAAGCTCCTACTACTGCTAGTATTCTTTTGGCTGGTCTTTTGTTGAAGTTTGGGGTTGTTGGTTTTATTCGAGTTATGAAAAGTTTGAGTTTTTGTCATGTGAATTATTGGTTTTTATTATCTTTTTTTGGTATGGTTTTAGGTAGTTTTTGTTGTGTTTTTCAGAGTGATTTGAAGTCTTTGTCTGCTTATTCTTCTGTTGTTCATATGAATTTTCTTTTGTTTACTTTATTGTTTTTTAGAATTTATTGTAAGACTAGGGGGTTGATTATGATAATTTCTCATGGTTATATTTCTTCTTTGATATTTTATTTTGTTGGTTTGTTTTATTCTTCTGTAGGTAGTCGAATGATTTATTTTTTGAATAGTTTTATGGTTTCTAGAATGTTTTTTACTTTTTGTTTTTCTTTTGTTTTTTTATGTAATTGTGGTATACCTCCTTCTCTTTCTTTTTTTTCTGAGTTTATGTCTTTTACTGGTTTTTTTTCTTTGTGTTATAATATGTTTTATTTAGTTTTTTTGTATTTTTTTGTTTCTTTTTATTTTTGTTTATATGTTGTTGTTTGTTCTTTTTTGGGAAAAGGATTTAAAAATTTTAGTTGTTGAGGTATTTTTAGTTCTTTTCCTATGTTGTTTATGAATTTTAATTGTTTTTTTTTTTTGGTTTTTTTTTATAGATTTAAGTTAATTTTAAACTATTGGTCTTCAAAACCGAAAATTTTAATCTGTTAGATGTTAAATAGATATACTATGTTCAATTGCGGTTTGATTTGATTTACATCTTTCTTTTGTGTTAACAAATTTTAGACAGGTCTTCTAAACTTGTTTTGGATTTTTCCGTTTGTTTGCTTTTTGTTTTTTTTCATAATTTTCATATTTTAAGTCTTTCTAGTTATCCTTTTTTTCTTTTTTTTATTTTGAGAGGTTTGACTACTTCTTTGGTTGTTTTTTTTAAGTTTGGTATTTATTCTATGACTTTTTTTTGTTTGTTTAGTTTGGTTTTTACTGTTTTTGGTTGATTTAAGGATATTTGTATAGAAGGTTTGTGTGGTTTTCATAATTTTTATGTTATAGATGGTTTAAAGTTAGGAGTTTTTTTGTTTATTTTTAGTGAGTTTATGTTTTTTTTTGGAATTTTTTGGTCTTTTTTTGATTCTGCTCTTGTTCCTGCACATGAAATTGGTGCTTCTTGGTGTACTTATGGTATTGATATGGTAAATCCTTTTGGTGTTCCTTTGCTTAATACTGTTATTTTATTGATGAGAGGAGTAACTGTAACTTGATCTCATTTTTGTCTTTTGAATAATAGTTATTGTTTAGATGGTCTTTTGTTTACTATTTTGCTTTCTTTTTTTTTTCTTTATGTTCAGTATTTTGAATATAAGAGAAGAAGTTTTTCTATTTCTGATGGGGTTTATGGAAGAATTTTTTATTTTTCTACTGGTTTTCATGGTTTTCATGTTATACTTGGAAGTGTTTTTTTGATTTTTAATTTGTTTCGTTTTTTGTTTTATCATTTTAGATATTCTCATCATTTGGGTTATGAGTTTTCTATTTTGTATTGGCATTTTGTAGATGTTGTTTGGCTTTTTTTGTTTGTTTTTGTTTATTGGTGGTCTTTTTAGTACGAAAGGAAATTAGTTATAATTAGGATTGTCTTTTTTTTAGGTTTTTTGATTTTTTTGTTTTTTTGTTTTTGTTGCATTTTATTTTTTGTCAAAATAATAGAATGTTAAATATTTTTTCTTTAAAATTTTTTGATTTTTTGTCTGGAGTTTTTACTTATAGGGTTAAAATACCTATGAGTTATTTATTTTCTTGTTTTATTTTTGTTTTTTTGTTGGTTTGTTGTTTTTTTGGATATTTTAGTTATTCTTATTGTGTTTTAGGAGTTATTGAGTTTACTTTTTTTTTTTCTATTGTTTCTTGGTTTGCTACTTTTCTTACTATAATTTCTAGTCAGAAGTTTTCTGTTTATATGAAGAAGTCTGGGGATGGTTTTTTTAAGACTTTTTTTTTGCTTTTGGTTGAGTTGGTTAGTGAGTTTAGTCGTCCTGTTGCTTTGAGAGTTCGTTTGTATGCTAATATTATGGTAGGACATATTATTACTATATCTTTATATCTTGTTTTGGAGAGTAGATATTATTTTTCTTTTTTTATGGTTTTTGCTATTGTTTTGGAGTGTTTTGTTTTTGTTCTTCAAAGTTATATTTTTTCTCGTTTGGTTTATTTGTATATTAATGAATAATTTAGCTGTATAGTTTAAAATAAAATTTTTATCTGTGGAGTAAAAGATGGTTATGGCTTTTAGGAATTATTTTAATAAGAATATTTAGCTGTTGACTAAAAGGTAATTTCCTATAAGAGTTTAGTTTAAATTAAAATATTGGACTGTAAATCTAAAGTTTTAGCTCTTGTTTTTTTTTTTTATTTTTTTAGTTTTGTTTTTTTTTGTTTTTAATTGTTTTATTGTTAATGTTGTTTTTTGGTGGAGTATTTTTTTATTTATAACTTTGTTGTTTTTGTTAGTTTGTAAATCTTCTTCTACTTCTTCTTTGGTTAATTATTTTATTATTCAAGAACTTTTGGGTATTTTTTTTGTTTTTTTAAATTTTTCTTTTTTACAATTTTTTTTTATTTTGTTTAAATTGGGAGTTTCTCCTTTTCATTTTTGGTTATTTTCTGTTTTTGGTGGTTTTTCTGGTTTTAGTTCTTTGTGATTTTTGACTTTTCAAAAATTGCCTTTTTTACCTGTGTTAGTTTATTTATTTGATTTTTTTTTTTTTTATGTTTTGTTTTTAGGAATTGTTATTTGTTATTTTCATTTGTTTTCTTTAAAGACTTTTAGTTTTTTATTGTTGATTTCTTCTACTGAATCTTTTAGTTGGGGTTTGATTGTTTTATTTAGTTCTTTTTTTAGTGGTTTTTTTTTTTTTATTTATTATTTTTTTGTTTTGTTTTTTTTGATTGAATTTTCTAATAATTTAGGTTTTCAGAATTTTAGTTGGGAGTTGATTTTGGTTTTTTTGAATTTTCCTATAACAATTACTTTTTTTGTAAAAATTTTTTCTTTGATTTCTTTTCTTGGTTTTAATTCTTTTTTTTTACTTTTTATTTTTTTTTTGATGTTTTTGTCTGTTTTAAGTTTTAGATTTTGGTTTTTAAATTTGGGAATGAAGTTTTATTTTTTTGGATTTGCGAATTTTAATTTTTATTATTTTTTGATTTTTCCTTTTATGTTTTTTTGTCTTTTTTAATAGGTTTAGAATTTTTATTTTGTTTTGCGGTTTTATCTCATGAGGGAGTTTTTAAGTTTAACTGCATTGGATATGGTTTTTTTGTTTGATTTGTTTTTAATTACTTATGAATTTTTAGGTGATTTTGCTGTTACTGTTAATTCAGCTCCTTTGCCTGTTGCTGATATTGGTTGGGAAGGTTGTTGTAGTTGTTGTATTCCTAATTATTTTTCGTATGATTTTAAAGATAAATTAATACTTGAAAATTGTAAGTGGACTGATTATTATGATAAATGTCCTGTTACCAGGACGACTGCTATAGTTGTTTCTGTTTATCCTACTTTAATTATGTTTTCGATGTTTATGTTTCGTGTATTGATGGGTTAATTAATTTTGGTGTTTATTTTTTTTTATTGGGAATGATTTATAGGATAATTTTTATAAGGTGATTTTTGTTTATTTTTTTGAGTAGTATATTTTTAGTTTTTTCTTTTTATTGTTTTGTTTTTAGAAAATTGTTTTATTTATTAATTGTTTTATTTTTTTTTTTGGTGGGGAGATTATTTGGTTATTTTTAATATTAAATTCAAACACTCATTTTAAAAAATTGGTTATGTGCTTTTTGAGTTGGTTTTATTTTATTGATTGGTTTTAGTTTTGGATATATTTATTTAGGTAATATATTCTTTTGGATATATTATATATAATATTTTCAAGAATTGTTACTGATTGGTTTTATTTTTTGGATTGAGTTTTGGGGTATATTTTTATTTTTTAAAATTGTTATTGATTGGATATTTGGGGTATAAGGTAATTTTTAATATTAAATTTAAACTATAATAAAATCCCTCCAGAAAAATTTCTATTATTTTATGTTTGTCTTATTATTTATTTTTGAAGTTTTATTATAATTAAGTATATTTCATTGTCGATGAAAAGGTTATAAACTTTAATTATTATTTTTGTTATTTATTTTATTTTGTAATTGATTGATATGCTTATTTTTTTTTTTAGTTTTATTTTATATTTTTAGTTATTTATTATTTTTTTTTTTTTGTTTTTTATTTAATTGGTTTTTTTTTTTTATTGTTATTTTTTAATTTATTTTTGTTTTTTGATTTCTTTTTTTTTTTTTCTGTTTATTTTTTTTTTTGTTTTTTTTTTAATTGGTTTTTTTTTTTTTTTGTTTTTTTTTAATTTATTTTTGTTTTTTGATTTCTTTTTTTTTTTTTTTTTTTTTTTTTTTTTTTTGTTTTTTATTTAATTGGTTTTTTTTTTTATTGTTATTTTTTAATTTATTTTTGTTTTTTGATTTCTTTTTTTTTTTTGTTTATTTTTTTTTTGTTTTATTTTTTTTTTGTTTTTTATTTAATTGGTTTTTTTTTTTTATTGTTATTTTTTAATTTATTTTTGTTTTTTGATTTCTTTTTTTTTTTTTTTGTTTATTTTTTTTTTTGTTTTTTATTTAATTGGTTTTTTTTTTTTATTGTTATTTTTTAATTTATTTTTGTTTTTTGATTTCTTTTTTTTTTTTGTTTATTTTTTTTTGTTTTATTTTTTTTTTGTTTTTTATTTAATTGGTTTTTTTTTTTTATTGTTATTTTTTAATTTAAATTTTTTCTTTTGTAGTTTCAATTCCCGGAGGGAGTTATATATTATATTATTAATATATATTAATATATATATTAATATATATATATTAATATATATATATTAATATATATATATTATTATATATATATTATTATATATATATATATTATTATATATATATATTATTATATAATTATATTATTAATATTTATTAATATATTTAATTGTTTAATTTATTGATTTAATTTTAAATTATTAATTAATATTAATAATATAATTATTTATATTATTATATAATTAGTTGGTTTATTATTAATGTATTAATAATAAACCCTAATTATTAAACGTGGACTTTGAGATACCACCTTTTAAAGTTTGATATGTCTTTTCTAGCTAGACAAGAATTGATAAGCCCCCATGAGGGGGGGGGCGTTAACATCAATTCTCGAAAGACATATCAAACTTTAATATGTTTATTTTATACAAGTTGATTGGGATGAATCAGGTTGTATAAAATAACATGCTTGAGGGGGTTCAAGGGGGTTTTTAAATAAGTTAGTATAAATTTAGTATATGGGATTCATACTCTCATGGTTTTTACTTATTTAGGGTCTCTTAGTATATTTTAATACGTTTGATTTCCAATCTTAAAAATATGAGATTAATAAATTTGATTATGGTTAGCGGTCGGGTTAAAATAGTGTTATTTAATTTTAATTCACTGAGTGGACAATAGTATTTAATCCTGGTAATGAATTGCTCGTATAAACCTTGTACCAGAATAATCGGATAGACTTGGTGAGCTTATACTCTAAATGTGTTTTGACCAAAAATTTTTTTTTTTTTTTTTAGCTGTTTGGTACAATAAGTTGCTTTTTTTTTTTATGGTTTGGTTAATAAGATTGGATTTAAATGACCTAGATTAGTACCTAGTTAATCCAAATTAATAAGTTTTCGGGAGTAAAGTTGAATTTAAACCGTAAGAATATTGGCGGATTTAGTAATTATCTTTGGAGGTTGAGCTGTAATTGAGAACCCTCATTATCAACTGATTCTTTTGTCGCATGTATGTTCGTTTATGTGTTTCTTAAAGATATACAGAAAATTTTATTTCAATTATTTGAATTAAATGTAAAAACAGATAAATACCTGGTATATGGATTAGTTTCGTTTTGACCTACAATAGTTGATGCTATTGGATAAACTTTAGAGATATTGTTTTGAAATTGTAAAAGACAGTAAAAACTTTTTAATGTAGTTTTGAAGATAAAAATTAGATCGTACAAATCATCCATCAATTGCCCAAAGGGGAGTAAGTTGTAGTAAAGTAGGTGTAGGGGAATCTGTACCTAGTAGTCGGCATTTAGTTTATTAAAAATATAATATTTGGATTATTAAGAATTTTTGCTGATAAATTTTATTTTTTTTTGGTTTTTGTTTATTTTTGTTTTTTTGTTTTTATTTTTTTTCTTTTTTTGTTTTTTCCTTGTTTTAAGTTGGGATTTTTTTTTTTTGATTGATCATTTATTTGTTTGAAATTTAATTTTTTTTTTTCTAGTATTCTTTTTTCTTTTGTTTTGTTAATTGTTTCTTTGAGTGTTTTTGTTTATAGTTGTTATTATTTGAATGGGGAAGTTAATTTTTATTATTATTATTTTGTTCTTTTGGTTTTTATTTCTAGTATGTTTTTTTTGATTTTTTGTAATAGTGTTTTTTTTATGTTGTTGAGTTGGGATATTTTGGGTATTTCTAGTTTTTTTTTGGTTTTGTTTTATAGTAATTGGGATAGTTGTAATGGTTCTATAAATACTGTTTTGACTAATCGTTTGGGAGATTTTTTTTTATTTGTTTTTTTTTCTTTGTGTTTTTTTAGTTCTTTTTATTTTTTTTCTTTTTCTTTTGTTTGTTTTTTTTCTAGTTTTTTTTTGGTTGTTGCTTCTTTTACTAAGAGGGCTCAGTATCCTTTTAGTGGTTGATTACCTAAAGCAATGAGTGCTCCAACTCCTGTTAGAGCTCTTGTTCATAGAAGTACTTTGGTTACTGCTGGTTTAGTTCTTTTGATGAGTTTTAGTCTTCTTTCTTTTAGAAAGTTTTTGATGTCTTTTATTTTGTTGTTTGGAATTTTTACTATGTTTTTTTCTAGGATTTCTGCTTTGTATGAGGATGATTTGAAAAAGGTTGTTGCTCTTAGAACTTTATCTCAGATAGGTTTTTCTATGGTTACTTTTGGATTGGGTCTAAATTTTATTTGTTTGTTTCATTTGTTGAGTCATGCTCTTTTTAAAAGTTGTTTGTTTTTGCAGGTTGGTTATATGATTCATTGTTCTTTTGGACAACAGGATGGTCGTTCTTATAATTTGGGTGTTTTTCCTTTTTTTGTTCAGGTTCAAATTTTGGTTACTTTGTTTTGTTTGTGTGGTTTGTTTTTTTTGAGTGGTTCTGTTAGAAAGGATTTAATTATTGAAATGTTTTATTTTAATAGTGGTGGTTTGTTTTTTTGTTTTTTATTTTTTTTTTCTGTTTTTTTTACTTTTTTTTATAGTTATCGTTTGTGAAAGAGTTTTTTTTTGACTTTTTCTTCTTCTTTTTATTTTTTTAGAAGCAGTTTTTTGGTGAATTTTTTGAGTTTGTTTTTGGTTTTTTTTTCTGTTTTTTTTATTTGGTGGTTAAATTTTAATTTTTTGTGTATTCCTGTTGTTTTTTTGTATTTTGATTTTTATGTTCCTTTGTTTTTTGTTTTTATGTTTTTTTGTTTTTTTTTTTTTTCTTTTAAGAAGTTTTTTTTTTTGTTTTTTAATTTTATGGTTGATTATTATCCTGTTTTTTTTTCTGGTTTTTTGTTTAATTTAAAGTTTTTTGATATTTTTTTGAATAAGTTGAATTTGTTAGGATTTTCTTTTTTTAATTTTTTGAGTTTGAAGTCTTTGTTTTATTTTAATAATAGTTTTAATTCTGTGGTTTTTTTAATTTTTTTATTTTTTTTTATTTTTTAGTTTTTGTTGATTTAGAGGTTTTACTTTGTTTTGTTTTAATCAACTTTTTTTGTTTTGTTTTTTGTTTTATTTTTTGGATTTTTTTTTTCTTTTTTGTTTTATTTTTTTAATTTTTTTTTTGGATTTAATTTTTTTGAGTTTAATAAATCTAGTTCTTTCGAGAGTGGTTTTTTGAGGGTTGGTAAGATTCAGAATTCTTTTAGTATTCATTTTTTTGTTATTATGTTAATGTTTGTTATTTTTGATTTGGAAGTAGTTATGTTTTTGGGAGTTTTGGTTTCTGATTTGAATTCTTTTTTGTTGTTTGTTTTTTTGTTATTTTTTGTTTTTATTGGTTTTTATATAGAGTGGTATTATGGAAAGTTGGTTTGAATGGTTTAATTTTTGGAGTTTTATTTCAAGTTTAGAATATATCTTTTACAAGGATAAGGTTTTTAACTCTTTTT